GGCAGTTTCAGTTTGGCAAGTCCCCAAATTCAATTGGAAATATTTTTCGAAGGGTGTCGCAAGGGAGTCGAGGCTGCCTCCGCCTTCACCCAACATCCTCGTAACCTCATAGCTATACTTGGTATACCAGCACCCCACCCCTGCCAGTGCCAACTCCCCTTTTGCTAGGCTTTCGATCTTTCTTACTCATAATCTTTTAGATATGGGATTGCCAGTAACAACTGGTGGTAGAAATGGCTTGACCTCCCCGAGCTCTTGTGGTACAATTTTATCCCTGCGGAACCCAGACTTCCGATTCGGTTCGCGGAAGAGGGGTGGTGGAATGCAGCGGGGCTTGACCAGTGGCTCGTGACGGAACAGGCTGACTAAGCTGCAATCGACTAAACAAATAACCTAACAAATAACCTATTAACCTCAACTTATTTTTCTTTTTCTTTTTGTATGTATCCTTGTCTTTTTCTTTTCACTGCCACTTCAGCGCCGTCGTCGCTGGCAAACTCCAGGTAGTGATCGGATCCTACCTACTCCATATTTTGGCTCACCTACTTATTGGGGTAGTTCGTTAGCGTTAGGTTGCTGGATCCTCTTCAGGTAGCCTCGTCGAAACGAAATAAAGAACGAGAGTGAGATATCAAAAATGTCTTCATTTCAAAATGAATTCCTTATCAAAAAATGATTAATGATGCGGATAAGCTGATACCGACTCGTCAATCTCCTCCATACTCAATCCGCATCATATTACTTGCACGAAAACAAGGAACTCGTTAACAAATCTACCCATCGATTTGATAGATTTTTCATCTTTCTATCTGGGTTGCTTACTAATAATAACGGGATCCGGGAAATGAGTGGGGCGCGAAGCCGAAGCCTTAAAAATGAATTGAAAAGGATTTAATTCTATTTTTTTCTTTTGTAAATTCTTTTGTATTTGTAGTTGAAAACAATTGGGAGGAATTTTGGACTTTTTTCCTCAGGAGTAATTGAATGACGAGGAGCCGTATGAGGTGAGAATCTCACGTACGGTTCTGTATAGTGACATTGGAGCTGTCGACCATTCCACGACTACACCAAAAAAACCCAACTCTGCCCTGCGTAAAGTCGCGAGAGTTCGATTAACCTCCAAGTTTGAGGTAACGGCTTACATACCAGGTATTGGCCATAATTTGCAGGAACATTCGGTGGTCCCCGTGAGAGGCGGAAGGGTCAAAGACCTACCCGGTGTTAGGTATCACATTGTTAGAGGAACCTTAGATGCTGTAGGGGTGAAGGATCGTAAAAAAGGGCGTCCTAGTGCGTTGCAGAACATTGTCACAACTTGTATCATCGCAATGATTCCGTATCAGTTGTTCTGATATGTTAAATGTGTAGCCGACCCAGCATTGCCAGGGGACTGAAGCCTGCTACTACAGAGATTGATAGAGATTAATTATTATCTATCTATTTGTATGAAACAACTTGGTGTCTAAGGTGTTCTATTCCAGTAAGTTGAGTTTTACCTGGACTCTCACCTAGAAAATCTTAGGACCTCTTTTCCTCTTGGAACAGGTTTAGATTACGACTACGGAGATTCGGTGAAGGCTTTATGCACACCTACTGATTGGATTGATAAACCTACGGACATTCCTAGTAAGATAACTGAATTGCAAGATTTTCTTCTTTTATATCTAGACTTCGACTTCTTTTACCCGTGGAATAGGAGAAAACGGATACTCAATGTGCGATGAGTAAATATGATTTGCATCCTAAAAAATAAATGGTTCAAAATCATTTGAATAGTTTCTATTCAATCATGTGGAAAGCTGTATTCGACGAAAGTCGCACGTGCAGTTTGGAGGGAGATCCTCGACTAACCGGTGGATCCACCCTACAATATGGAGTGAAGAAGCCAAAATAGTAGCTTGAGATACCATTGAAATAAAAGAATTGATTGAAATCTGACATATTTATATTTGTAAACTCGTGTTACATCGGAGCAGTGTAGTGAACAGAAAGAAAAATATCGAATCAGATCCAATTTATCGTAATCGATTAGTAAATATGCTAGTTGATCGTATCCTGAAAAATGGCAAGAAATCACTGGCTTATCAGATTTTTTATCAGGCTATGAAGCGGATTAGGTAAAAGACAAATAGGAACCCACTGTCTGTTCTGCGACAGGCGGTGCGCGGGGTAACTCCCGATGTAGTGACAGAAACCAAACGTGTAGGTGGATCAACTTATCGAGTTCCCGTTGAAGTAGTACCGGCAGAGGGAAAAGCTTTGGCTATCCGGTGGTCATTAATTGCGTGTCGAAAACGCTCAGGTCGAAGTATGGCTTTAAGATCGAGTGATGAATCAATGGATGCCGCCAGGAATTCCGGTAGTGCGATACGGAAGAAAGAGGAGACTCATAAAGTCGCGGAAGCTAACAAAGCTTTCGCTCATTTCCGCTAGTTTCGGATTCGTTCCAATCCACAATCTTTCCGTTGTGGATTGGAACCGGGGCACAAACTACCGGGGAATCAAAAAACACTATGAAGAAATGGTTGAGTGAGGAGTCAACGGCGAGTAGCGGGTGTCTAAGCCACAAGTGGGGATCGGCAACTACTTTTTCTTAGGTTGTTAATTATTAGACTCCTCCTAACCTAATAGGATAGTGGGGGGGGCCAATGCGGAGTTGCGGAGTGCCTCGCAAAAAGGCTTGACGCGTGACCAGTTTTTCAGAGACTGAAATTGATTGAGGCCCGCACCGCATACCGCATAGAGTAAAAATTTAATTCTTTTTTGAAAAAGGAAAGCCTTGTTGTAAAACAATGGCTAAAAATTGTTTGAGATATCGATAAGAAGCCCCCATATCCGAGAATTCTGGGGACTCAATTAATTTCGGTTGACACAGATAGGTTTTTGTGATATATTACAAATTAACAAGCTTACTAGCCTGGGGAATCACCAATTATTTCTCGAAAACCGAAAATTACCATGACCGCAACTTTAGAACGACGCGAAAGCGCAAGCTTATGGGGTCGCTTCTGCGACTGGATCACCAGCACCGAAAACCGTCTTTACATCGGATGGTTCGGTGTCTTAATGATTCCCACCTTACTAACCGCAACCTCTGTATTCATCATTGCTTTCGTCGCAGCTCCTCCTGTAGATATTGACGGTATTCGCGAACCCGTTTCTGGTTCTTTGTTATACGGTAACAACATTATCTCTGGTGCTATCATCCCTACTTCTGCAGCTATTGGGTTACATTTCTACCCGATCTGGGAAGCAGCTTCCGTTGATGAATGGCTTTACAATGGTGGTCCTTACGAACTTATCGTTCTTCACTTCCTACTTGGTGTAGCTTGCTACATGGGTCGCGAATGGGAACTAAGCTTCCGTTTAGGTATGCGTCCTTGGATCGCTGTTGCGTACTCGGCTCCTGTCGCAGCTGCTGCCGCGGTCTTCCTGATCTACCCAATTGGTCAAGGAAGTTTCTCGGACGGTATGCCTCTAGGCATTTCTGGTACTTTCAACTTCATGATCGTCTTCCAGGCTGAGCACAATATCCTTATGCATCCCTTCCACATGTTGGGTGTAGCTGGCGTATTCGGCGGCTCTCTATTCAGTGCTATGCATGGTTCTTTGGTAACTTCTAGTTTGATCAGAGAAACAACTGAGAATGAGTCTGCTAATGCAGGTTATAAGTTCGGTCAAGAAGAAGAAACCTACAACATCGTAGCTGCTCACGGCTATTTCGGTCGTTTGATCTTCCAATATGCTAGCTTCAACAATTCTCGTTCTCTACACTTCTTTTTAGCTGCTTGGCCCGTAGTAGGTATCTGGTTCACCGCTTTAGGCATTAGCACTATGGCATTCAACTTGAATGGTTTTAACTTCAACCAATCCGTGGTTGACAGCCAAGGTCGTGTCATAAACACCTGGGCTGATATCATAAACCGTGCTAACCTAGGTATGGAAGTCATGCATGAACGTAACGCTCATAACTTCCCTCTAGACTTGGCTTCTGTTGAAGCTCCTTCTATAAACGGATAATATCCGTCTGGTTATGTAGCACAACTGGATACCAAATCTCTTAACTCCAGAGGAGGAGGTTTGGTGTCCAATGAGGTAAAGGTTCGTGCGGTAGAACGAATGGAAAAGACGATAACAGCTTGTCACAATTTCACGATTATCAGTTTCCAACCTTGAATTCTGAAAACTATTTGGAATATCCTTCTGGGATTTAATAGATTACGAAGTTTCCTACTCCGATTTGCGGAATGCTTGCAACCCCCCAACCCAATTTTCTCTTTTCGGATAAAAAAAATTGAGATTGCGTTCCTCATTTCAAAGATTTTCTATTGTCTTGTTATATACGTAAAGTTAATATGTATGTGTATCAACCGAAGAACCTATCTAGCTTGCTTAACGGATAGATCTCGTTCACGTCCGGGGGGGGAGGCCAACTAAATCAACAGAGGGGGCGGACGTAGCCAAGTGGATCAAGGCAATGGATTGTGGATCCATCACGCGCGGGTTCAATCCCCGTCGTTCGCCCATGCCCATCCAATTGGGTAATTCGATCCCATCGCTCTGCTTGGAACAGAGAGGAATTGTTAAGGTGGATGGGATATGTGTGGGTCTCCTCGACAATAACAATTTAAAATTCCCGATCTAATTTCAGTTTTGGATACGACTATTCACAGAAATCACTAGACTCGTTTGAAATATTTATTCCATTCTATCTTGAAATTTTCGAAATTATTGGTATAATAAATGTGGGAAATAGATAGTCTCTACCGCATAGAATTAATATGAAAAAAGAAAATAAGGTGAAAGAGGTGGCAAAAGAAAGAGCAGGAAGTCCAGATTTTTCATCTAAAATTTCAGAGTTAGTGGAAGTCGGTCTATTAGACCACTTCTTCGAATCATTGAAAAACCAACATCTCAAAGAATTTCTAATTAGTCCATCTTCCAATTATCAACCTTTTATCAGATTATCTGACTTGTGATTTCTGAGTTCACTATTTTTACGCAATCTGCGTGATTCACTAAAAAGAGATAGTGGCATCACCCTGGAGATGCTGATGCTGCTAGCAATACCAATTTCTATGCATTGCTTGAGTGACAAAAGGTCGATCGAAAGAAGAAGTTTTGTATTAGCGGGAGTCATTAATGGGGGTGACGGAGTAATAAAAAAACAAGCAGAAAATTCTGGTGACTTCTCCTGCGACTGCTTCCCCCGATTCGAAAGATCTTTATCTGTTGGAAGGAATGGAAAGAGGGGAATACCTGTTTCCCGCGACTTAGGTTTGAACGAAGATATTTCTGCAGGTTCAACGAAGAAAGAGAAGCAAGTTCGTTATGATGCGATGATTCCTCTGGTTTCCGGTAGGTGGAAGGCATGCATGGTGAGGGAGTCACTCCTTGGCGGAGATATATCCAAGGATGAGACTGAAAGGATTCAAGCATTTTGTAGGGATAGGTGTTTACAAGATTCAAGTAGGTTTTTCAAATTCTATAACTATCTGGTAGTTTCTAGAAACAACCAAAGTGATTTTGATTCGTTATTCTTTTGGGAAAATCATAACAAGCGAGATCTGGGTCGGTTACAAGCAACACAATTGAGAAGCGACTCATTAAGTCCCGTAGTATTAAACTCCTACGACAAGGCGTTACTTGAATCCGGAAATTCAGCAGATCACCGGGGGGATGGATCGGGATTTTATTTCGAGCGAGAAGCCTTTTCCAACTTGTCTTCATTTACGTCTTGTGAAAAGACGACGTCGTTTCGTGGCTGTATATCCGGATTAGATTGTGACAAAAATGGGGAAGAATTTACCATTCTACACACTTATTCACAAATGAAAAATGGATTAACAAATCGACTCACCGAATTTCTCTCGATAATTGAGAAATCGAATCTGACTTTTGGTGGGGCAGTAGTTATTGACGTCAGTAATAGCGTCAAATCTGGGAAAGGATTTCCATTGGAAACGAAGGGTGACATGCCGCTTACTCAAATATCTGGCAAAAAACTTGGGCTAGCAAGTAGCAGACACCTCAACCTCAATGAGATTCTTCCAAACTATTTTCAAATATTTTTAGGTATACCTAGAAAAATAAGTAATCGAAGTGAAAATACTACTTTTTTAAACTAATTGAAAGAAAAGGGTAACATACATTCAATATATTCTTTAGTTAGATTGTATGGACGAAATAGAATCATACCTCTCTACTCAACATACATATTTCTTTTCCATGACTATTTCTGCGCATTATTTGCTGAATATTTCTTCCAAATCAAATATCGGTTGGATGGCTGGACGGGGGGCGGGGAGTACACCGGTGTAACAAGAATTGCAACTGAATAAATAGTATTGAAATGGAAAGATAACGTAGAGCGCCTATTGAACGAATATATTACCTTTCAAATTGATGAGTATAGAAATGTTCAGTCAAATGTGCATAGATGGCTCGATACGACCGGGGATTCGTCTTTTTTCCCCATCGGGGAAGTCTTAAAGTGTGACTTGGGGGAATCAATTTGCCGTGTATCAATAATAAGAAACGAATTACTGAGTAATGTTGGTGTCAGTCTCGGTAGTAACAATCAACAGAACGAAAAAGATTTTCATCGATTTCTTAATGCTTTTTTTCTTTACAAAATGATTGTTGCTGAGGTTACTCGCCAGAAAGCTTTGATATATACCATTGATTATTGCATCGAAAAATTGAACGATATAGATCTCGAGAAATTGAACAAGATAGATCTCATGAAGCTTGATCTTCTATCAAGTTTATTCGATGGTTACATTGACGAACAGATACTTTTCCTCAAAACAATTCTTGAGAGAAAAAAGAGTTTATTCATTGAATCCAAACTGTTAATGAGTAAGAAATCGGTAGGCTCTTCGACCGAGCTGGAACCTGCAGTGAATCCTACTTCTCTCGGGTTGCCCCGCATCGAATCCATCCGAGCAGGATTTTCAAACGATGCTCTTTCCATTACGGGGAGGCAATTTTGGAATCCGTTTCTGCATGATTTAAACCGTGGGGGAGGTTCAACTAAAGATATTGGTGGAAATATTTCGAGATACATTTCCGATCAGGTTAATAAACTAAACTTTCTAGACGACTCACCTATACGGAACTGTGCTGGAAGCAACTTCATTCCGAGAATCAAAAGGGATTTTTTTATTGGGAAATGCAACAGTAGTTATCTCAACGTCCTAGAAAACTTCTATGCGGGCTCCGAAGATGAATATGCGGGCTCCGAAGATGAAACCATCTCATCTAGTATCATCTCAATTATTCATCCCCAACTGTCGGATTCGTTGTCATCCAATTTATCGAGACAGACAGCAGGGGAGGTTGCTGGCCACGTACCCACACCAATTCAATTTATTTTGTCTAATCTGCATGAATCCACAGCATTAGTAACTCATTCAGATGGACTTTCCAATTCTGTTTCGGATCTAAAGAGGTTACTGGCGAGTTTGAACTCATCTCCTCGTGAAACGATAGAGTCATTTCTATATTCGTGCAGTAGCGCTGGAGTTTATTTGGGGAAGACGTCGATAAACTCCGATTCGTCGTCGGATCAGCGACCCCAATCTCGTCCCAAGAATCTGGTATTGGATCGGGTCTATCAAAAGAATTTGTCTATTAGGTATTTCTGGGAACCGGAAGAAATGGAAACATCTTACTGGTCGCTAAGACTCCCATTATGCAACGATGTAACATCGAGATCTCTAGCAGAATCGATTGGAAAGGAGGTTGCGCGCGAAGATACGGACTACGCGGATCAATCTATCCGGAGAGAGGCTATTCGTCCATCCCACTTTATCAATTTCAATGAATTTTTAAAAGATTTGAACAGATATAAGATCTCTTGGATCTTTTGGAAAGACAATATCGGTGAAAAATGGAGCTTATTTAGAGATTATATACCTTGGTTTTTTACCCCCACCTGGTGGAGATACTTCTACGATCCGATTAGAGAAACATATCCAGAAATAGTACTTAAAATAAGTTATGACTCAAATCATAATTTTCCTAGAATTTATAAAGTAATTGCTGAGGATGTAGTAGATGGCGCGAAAGCCTATTTAATCCAAAGACTGCAAAGCCTAGGATTGAGATTTGACAACGATTCTATCAATACTATAGTATCCGAGATAGGTCTTCTTATTTTCGAAGAAATTCCTGATGAAGCGGAGATTTTACATTCGGGAGGATGGTCAGTATCTCAATTTTCCAATAGGTCTATCTTCTATTACTTCATTCTTTCAGTATTAATTGTTCTTGCATTATTCAAACACCCTTTGTCTGCCGTTTCGGGTTTCAATTCCTTTCATTCATGGAAACGTTTCAATACTATTGAATATCTAACAGACCCAACGCGTGGATCCTATTTGAAAGAGGTAATGTATTCCCCTTCGACAAGTTAAATGTCAACGAGAGATCTACTAATCTATTCTTTGAATAGATTCCTGAATTATATAAATAATATAATCTTTTTCTCCTTTGTGAAAAATGAACTCGATTCATGGATGTTTCATAAAGAAAGCTCCGATATCCTAGATAGTAAGAAAGAACTACTGACTCAACATTTAGTGACGAATAAAATTCTTCATAGGTATGTGTCGAAATTGAATTCCAACTATGATTTATTGAGCGACGAGATTTCTCATGAACCTTATCCACAAGAAAGATCTAATGTTTTGGCATACTTACTTCAATTCTGGCAAAATGATCTATTGAGTCACAAGATCCGTAAGTTGGATCCTGCGGAGAAGTGGGCTTTTTCCGCCCTCGAGAGAAATATTCTATTTTCAGCAGCAACGGGACGAAGAGGCAGTCTACTAAATATGCCATGTCATGACATACCTATCTCACTCCAATCGGGATTATTACCATCTAAAGGAATTTTGCTAGTAGGACCCATAGAAACTGGCCGATCTTCCATTATTAGAGATGTAGCATTCGATTCCTACTTTCCAGTGGTGAAACTACCACTGAAGAAGCTGATATACAACCGATCCTTTTTTAATAATGCACGTGGAAATTTCATCTCGAAAGAAAGCGTACACCGATTAAATTTCGTTTTTGAAATGGCGAAAGAGATGTCTCCTTGTACACTATGGATTCAAGATATTCATGAATTGAATATTCATCGTTCGTATCATAAGCTAGAAGCTGATCCCAAATTCTTACTTTGCCAAATATTGAAAAGTATTGGTGACAGGCGCAGCAATTCCAACATCCGCAGGAATGTTGTTATCGCTACGACTCACGTACCTGCGAGGATAGATCCAGCTCCAATAGCTCCGAACCGGTTAAACTAATTAATAAATTTTCGAAAATCCAACGGGTATCAACGTCACAAAGAATTACCAATTCTATTACGTATCAAAGGTTGCGAAATGGAGGCTAATCCGCCTCTTCCCCCTATTGAAGGTACCGGGTCCGGAACTACGGGTTATAGTAAACGAGATTTATTCCTTCTTGCTAGTGAGGCGTTATTAATAGGTACTTCCAGAAGAAGTAAGATTATATGCAGCGACGCAATTGAATTAGCTTTGCATAGACAACATTCGACTGCTAGTGATATGGGCAATGGGATAGAATCCGGTTCTGAATGGGAAATCTTTTCTCACGAGATAGCGGAAGCTACTTCAAAGAATAGTTTGATAGATACTTATCTCACAAATACATATATTGGCCGTAACGCGTTAAAAATGCGATTCTATTATTTGTCTAACTGGTATGTGGAACCTCCAATAACCAAGTCAACATTTAATGAATTCACTCTATTTTCGCATATCCTAGGGATACTAGCTGGATTAGTAGCTCGCGATTCGCTCCAAATGGATATGAGAAAGAAAGAAAATTTCATTGTTATCGACAAACTCGTAGAGAATGACTTGAACCTAGCTTGTGGTGTACTAGAAAACCTCTCGACTAATTTTTCACGTTCAGAAATTTGTAGAGACGAAAATCAACACGGTAATAGTCTTTCCTTTTCCGTTCCTATCGCTAAACCCAAGTATTGTTCAGGTGTAACCTCTACAAGTCGTTCTTCTAAATTTATGAGAAAGGGGGGATTTAGCAGTCTAACCGACTTCGAACTGCAACAGTCACCCGAACTAATAAACTCAAGTCCGACGGAAGTGTCGCGTGAGATCACTTGGTCCCATAAGGCTTGGCGTCTCCGTTTCCTGCGAAGTGGGGCTTATGAATTGATGAGGGTATTATCTGAACCCAATCATTTGTATAATTTAATTCTCCTCTACCAAAATCAGAATTATATACCCCAACAAGATTTTGAATTCGATAATATTAAGGGTGACAGAAGTAAATGGTGTGAGAAAAGCGGATATCTATTCAGTTTTGAAAAATCTGCGACTAATGTGACAGATAAATCTATTAAAAGATTGGAAAACCGGTTGGATAATATGTTGCTACGTGAGCAATTTCTCGAATTGGCAATATCCGGCGACTCATCTAATGAATATGAAACACACTGTAATCGATTCGATGAAACGACTCGACTCTTTGGGGGGCGCTTCATCTGGGACCCCATGCTTCTGTTCCAGCCAGATCCTAACATTCCTTCCTCGCGTCGCAGCTTGTTGCCGACGAAAGAACTGGCGCGGAGGCTTTACGCCATTTACGGCATGAGAAGGCAGCACCTTAATAAAATGTCAAATAAAAAAATTAAAAATTTCTTTCTCTATCGTGAAGATAATCCGAAATTGAAACCTGACTCATCTATTAAGCGGTGGAATAATCTCCCCTTGGATGAAGAGGAGCGAGATTCCGAATACGTCAAAGAAACTTCCTCTATAGATATACATCTGCAATATCCGCAGATATTTAGTCCCGCTCGCTTTGATTCCTACGTGGTGGCAGAAGATTTCCCAGAGCGATTTATTCGGTTTAGGCTTCTGGTTCACAGAAACAAATGGATGAGGCGAAACCGTTGCCCATTTCAGGATTTTCTTATCTATAACATGTTGCTTGAAATTTATTAATATCTATTCAATCCGTTCTGGTTTGGTGGGGCGTCACTGGATCGAGCGACGAAACAATTTTTTCATGAAAGTTCATAGAACAAATCTTAGATACCCCTCATTCTGTCTAGATCTCTAGCAATATAATTAGAAGCCAAGTCAGTAAAAGGAAGGTCTATATTTTCCTTTTACTGATACAAATCATTTTATTGCAACATCTTAAATGGTTAAGGAACTGAAGACCATTTCTTATATGAGTCTTTTATGAGTCTTTCTGCTTAGAAAGAAGATTGGGAGGGAGCAATAGCTTATTCCGTAGGGATTTTGCGAAACAGCTTTTTAACATCACGCTTGGAATAGATCCTTTATCTCAGAAAATTGTGGATTTACTCCCCTCCCCAGATGACTGATTGATTCGCTCATTCCAATCGCTCAATACACCAGAATTGAAGTGGGGGTCCCCAAAAACGACCTCTGAATAGCCAGGGTCCTGGCCTTGGGGTATTCGAGGGGGCGGGGGGGGGGGGGGGGDAAGGACGCACAAATCTTTTTCCCCYCAATTKTTGGRGCTGGAAATAAGCACGATAGTGAATCATTCACAGGTTGGTGGGTCATGGTCCAACGCAATTTGATTTGGCATATGTGGGGAACACAACTATCCAATTACTAGGAATTACTGACGTAGATTCGAACGAATCTCCCCGGGTAGGATTCGAACCTACGACCAATCGGTTAACAGCCGACCGCTCTACCGCTGAGCTACCGAGGAAAGTGGTAGGGGATTCAGTCCCATACACACCCGAAGACCTTTGTTCTTCGAACCGCTTCTAAATCTGTAATACGTTAAGCTTTCTCCGACATTTCGTGAAGTAAACTTCGCGTACACTCTAACTTCCATTATAGGAGGAGGCGGCGGCGATAGCAATCCCATTTGAATGGAAGGGTCCCCGAATCATGGGAGAGGGGGAGGGGGGGCAATCGATCGAGGTCGAGATCAACCCCACAAGCCCCCCACGATCTGTATCGATTAATCACCAATTAGTACTTTCTATTCCCCCCCCTCCAAGAAGCATAGTAGAATAGCCGCAGGATTCTCCTACCTCATAGAAAGAAGTAATATCTTTGGGGAATGGAAGGAGCAAAAAGGGGAGAGATAGGGATGGGGAAGATGAACAATAGTCGGGAGAAATGAACACGAATTGGAGCTTCGTGAAACGAAAGTAGCAGTTTACGGCAAGGGCGGGATTGGGAAATCAACAACTAGCTGTAACATATCGATAGCTTTAGCTAGACGGGGAAAACGGATACTACAAATCGGGTGTGATCCCAAACATGATAGTACTTTCACTCTCACGGGATTCCTAATACCTACAATTATAGATACCCCACAATCGAAAGATTATCATTATGAAGATGTGTGGCCCGAAGATGTAATCCATAGGGGTTATGGTGGGGTAGATCGCGTCGAAGCCGGCGGACCCCCCGCAGGAGCGGGCTGCGGGGGATATGTCGTAGGAGAAACGGTGAAGCCATTGAAAGAATCAAACGCCTTTTACGAATACGACATTATTTCATTTGACGTTTTGGGGGACGTAGTTTGCGGGGGCTTCGCTGCTCCACTGAATTATGCGGATTACTGTATTATTATAACAGATAATGGATTCGACGCTCTTTTCGCAGCAAATCGCATTGCCGCATCGGTCAGGGAAAAGGCGCATACCCATCCCTTACGGCTAGCCGGTTTGGTGGGAAACCGAACATCTGAAAGAGACTTAATTAATAAATACGTAGAAGCTTGTCCCATGCCCGTACTAGAGGTATTACCTCTAGTTGAAGATATTCGTGTTTCTAGGGTAAAGGGAAAAACTTTATTTGAAATGGCTGAATGCCAACCAAATCTGAATTTTGTTTGTGATTTTCATTCAAATATAGCGGATTAGACTCTATCTAAGCCAGAGGGAATCGTACCACGGGAAATTCCAGATAGGGAATTATTTAGCTTACTTTCCGACTTCTATCTAAATCCCAACTCCGGAAGGAAGCAGAAAACTCAAAATGATCAGCAAGATACTCTGCATGATCAACAAGATACTCCACTTGGTTTTACGATTATTTGACACCGAAGAGGCTACATCTTCACATATACATACATATCAATCTACACCTCCCCAAGGAAACACTTTCACGAAGACTCCCGAGATTCCTACTTTCGAGTGCGAAACTGGTAATTATCACACTTTCTGTCCCATCAGTTGTGTAGCTTGGCTATACCAAAAAATTGAAGATAGTTTTTTCCTGGTAGTAGGTACAAAAACTCGTGGTTACTTTTTGCAGAATGCTCTTGGAGTCATGATTTTTGCAGAACCTCGTTACGCAATGGCAGAACCGGAAGAGGGAGACATTTCGGCTCAGTTGAATGATCAAAAGGAATTAGAAAGAATTTGTTTGCAAATAAGAAACGATAGGAAACCCAGTGTTATTATTTGGATCGGCACCTGTACCACAGAGATAATAAAAATGGATTTGGAGGGCATAGCACCCAAATTAGAAAAGCAGCTTGGAATACCAATTGTGGTCGCACGGGCAAATGGGTTGGACCACGCTTTCACCCAGGGGGAAGATACTGTATTGGCGGCTATGACACATCGATGTCCGGAGTATAATCGTCGTACCACGCACAAACATGGAGAAGACATGGCTAGGCATGTTGCGGTTGACGTTGCCCCAAGCAAGAAGTTTTTCGACGAAAGGGGTAAGTCAAATATATGTAATTTAGTACTTTTTGGATCTCTGCCTTCGAGTGTCGCTTCTCAATTGAATTTGGAATCGAGGCGTCAGTCTGTTTCTGTGTCGGGTTGGCTACCCTCGCAAAAATACACCGAACTCCCCGCTTTGGGGGAAGGCGTCTACGTCTGCGGAGTGAACCCTTTCTTGAGCCGAACGGCGACAACACCAATGCGTCGGAGGAAATGTCAGTTGGTCGGGGCGCCTTTTCCTATCGGTCCTGACGGAACACGCGCTTGGATCGAGAAAATTTGCTCAGTATTTGATGTAAAACCAGATGGCCTGGAAGAAAGAGAGAATCAGATATGGAAAAATCTTAGCGATTACCTTGAAATAATAACTGGTAAATCCGTCTTTTTCATGGGAGATAATCTATTGGAAATTTCTCTAGCAAGATTTTTAATTCGATGCGGGATGGTTGTTTACGAAATAGGTATCCCCTATATGGATAGGCGATATCAAGCTGCTGAGCTATTGCTTTTGCAACATACTTGTGAGAAGATGAAGAAGCCCACGCCCCGGATTGTTGAAAAACCCGACAACTATAGTCAGGTGCAGCGTATGCATGAGCTACAACCTGACTTGGCAATTACTGGAATGGCCCACGCCAATCCCTTGGAGGCTAGAGATATAGATACCAAATGGTCAGTCGAATTCACATTTGCGCAAATTCATGGATCTGTTAACGCGAGAGACGCTCCGGAGCTAGTTACTCGTCCATTGCGACGTAGAAGTGATTCTGTATCAGGGTGCCGCAGCTTATCGAAACAGACGGTAGATGTCTAATTAAGCTGCTATCCGAAAAGTAATTGTCGGAAGTTGGTAATTAATCATTATGAAAAGTTATATAGTCATCTATAAAAGTTCTTAATCAAAAAACTTGTTCATTTCATTAGTTCCTTTTTTTTTGTTTTATGATTGAGAAAATAACTCCCAACCTCTCTGATCAAGTTTGCGGTCCAAATCTGTAACTGATTTTCCAAAATCATTTGTCTTATTTCACATTCGTGTGTATACTGTACATAGTATGGATACGGGCATTGTAGGAGTAGATATTGAGATGGGGGATACCCCTTGAAGGGTCTAAATGAAGAGGGAAAAGTGCGAAGATTGAGAATCAAATGGGGCAGCAATTCCGCACATCAAAAATACTACAACGAATACAAATATAGATATATTGAATACTTTGTCACTAACTGGGCTGAAATCGGTGAGTCCTTATATACTTTTTGGCCTATACTACGGCTTACTCGCTACACTACCTGTGGGACCTTCCCAGATTTTATGTATGAGATCCTTTCTTTTGGGGGGAAATATCAGCGGTCTCGCGTCTTTGAGTGGTTTGATGCTGGCGCAGCTAGCAACTACGGCATCAATATATTGCTCGCCAATCTATATATTGTTATCAAAACCACATCTACTAACCGTCGTTGTAATACCTTACATGGTCGTATTTTGTCTGACAATTAACGACTTACCAAATTATCAGAGTTTGCGTCCCGTCACCTCGTTGCGCGATTCCCGAGTAGTAAGTTTATTTTTCAATAGCTTCTTGTTTCAAGTCTTGAATCCCATTCTACTACCCAATCCCGTGTTGACAAGACTAACCCACCTGCTTTTCTTTCGCTACAGCAATAATTTACTATTTGTAATAGCTAGTTTCTTAGGTTGGTTAACTGGCCACATAGCGTTCAGCTACTTGTCCAAACTACTTCTGATTCGTGTGAAAAAAGATTCGCCAATAACATATCTATTGGTAAAACGTGCTATCTATGCAACTTTTAGTATTGTTTTTGTAGTAAATGCGTTGATTTATCTGGGTAGAGCTCCGGTGTCTTTTTGGACCATAAAGTTCATGAATGAATCCCATGATAAAGAAATGTCTTTTTGGGAAATTGCGGAGTACCCAGACTTTTTGTGGTGGTTTCTCAAGCCGTGGCCTACCTCTTTCTTCGATCCCTCAAGAGGGAATCGAGGTAATCGATTCATCAGAAATAGCCGATCCGATATAAACAGCAGCTTTTACAAGGGAAAAACATCTACATATTTCTTCAAGAAGTGTCTAACTGATGGAAAACAGAGATTATGCTTCGCAGCGTTGCCCAGTTTGTCAATTTTTGAGAAATAATTGGAGAAATCTCTAATGGGGTCCCGTAGGTTTGCGGGGACCTATTCCTCATATCGAGGCTGGATTTTGCAGAAATTGGTAAAAAATAAAATTTTTCAAAAACAATTAATAGATCGAATCAAATTATTGGATACTGGGTCTCTCTTTTCGAAAGCGATGGAAAGGAAAATTCGATTGGTAGGTGGGGGTGGGAGAAGGGTACCCCACGTCTACGACCCTTTCGCGGATAATTTACGTGGGCGGATTCCGGTCCCACAAACATTTTTAACGGGGGATGAGTTGGGTTTGACCAGATGGTATTGGACTGAGTTGGAGACGAGGGAAAAAGTTAAAAGGGGAAGAGATGCTGCTGTAATTAAAAAGAATTTCATCGAGGATTGGATTTCTTTGGGTAATGGGAGGTTGAGGCGAGGAGGCAGGAATCCTCTACCGTGGGAAACTTTGCCAGCAAAAGCTCGACGTATGTTCCAATTTATGTTCAAAAACCGAGTTTTGTACGATTATGACGTACAAAAGATTCTCAGGAAGATAAAATCTCCGTCCGGGCCCGTTGTCACTTGGGGAGAAATAATGAACCTGGATCCCGAGGATCAAGCATTATTTCTGACCTACATGAAACAAGAAGAGAATTGCTACAAATTCGATCGAATTTTATTGTCAAATAGATTTGTGATAAGCGGCCGGAAATGCCCCCTACACCCGAAGAGAGGGGTGCGCACACTTCACAAAATTGAGGATCTGAGTGCAAATCTAGCTCGGAATAACGAATTATACTTCGATACTGAGTTTGATTTTCCGGGAGCAGATGGCGATATCCGTCACAGAAAATTGCGGAATGTTGGCTTCACCTTCGCAAAGGGAAAACCCAGATCAACGAAATTAGTGAAACGATATGCAGGAATATCCGACTTCCGTCGAAAATTCTTGAAGGGGTCCATGCGGTCCAGGAGACGAAAGACATTGCTCTGGAAAACACTTCAAGAAAAAGTGCGTTCGGCTTTTTTCCTCAGATTAATGGAAATACCAATTCTACTTCAACTACCCGTTGAGCAGTTAACGGGTTCGAAGACCGAAAAATCGTTGACTGGCTCGAAAAAGATCACGGATTACCAATTTGGGCAGCAATTAACTACTTCCTCGTTGACGAAGAAAACTTTAAGTCAGTCTAAACTTGCTCGTTCAGCTGTAGCGGCTAGATCAGACATAGGTCCCATTCATAATGGAAGAGGCTACATGCTGGTTTTTCAATCAAGATTTCGAAAGTTTATAAAGCTACCTGTACTTATAGTTTCTAAAACTATTGGCCGTATATTGCTTCGGCAAAATTCCGAATGGAATAAAGACTGGACGAGATGGAAAAAAGAAATTCACATTAATTGCACGTTTGACGGTGAGGAATTCTCGCAGGATCAACTCCCCCCCCGCTGGTTGAGAGAAGGTATACAAATAAAGATTTTATATCCGTTTCGGCTGAAGCCCTGGCACTCCAGTGGGGATAAAAAACGACTGACTCCTCGGAAGAAATATATGAAAGCTGACTCTATTGAGTATCGAGAATCGAAAAACAAACGGAGGTTGAAACAAAATAGGCCTAGATTTACTTATTTAACTGCTTTGGGATATCAGACAGATATACCTTTTGGAAGTATCCAAAAACAACCTTCATTCTGGAGGCCTGTGAGAAAGGAACTGATTCGAACTTGCAGGGAGGGGTTTTCACTGGGAACCAAGCAAGCCTACTGTTTTCTCGATTCCAAATTCAATTTGGGGAAAATGTTGAAACCAAGTTTAATGTTACTAAAAGAGTTCAACCTGTTTTTTAAGGCCGGAGGAGTCTCAGCTGACTCCGTCCCGACTTATAATACTCGGATACGTCCCATATTAACCGACGATGCAAATAAAATAGTAGAATTGAATTTCAATTTTGATAAGGAAAGAAATGGGCGATCCATTGATGTCGGCGAGGAAGTGCAACCAGCTAGTGATATTAGTAAGCAATTAGTTACTCAAAAATCAACTAGTAAGAAATTTGTGGCGAATAATTACGTAACCGGATTACCAAATCCGCTAAACGGGGGGGGTGACCTGGATCAACCGGACGCTGAAACAACTCAAGTTGATGAATTAACTTTAGATTACAAGTTGGAGGATACAGACCTCGCCAATTTTACAAAATTCGATGAGGAAGAATTGACAGGTTTTAAAGAAATGACCTCGAAGTTATATATACTCGTTGCAGAAGCAGTCGAGAAATCGCTTTTGGTTACATCAACATCGTATCTAAAAGTTAACAGAGATTTCTGTTATTATTTCAATGAACTTGTCGCGTTGCGCGCGCAACTAGTGGAAGTAATTAGTAGCACCATTCAGGAGACAGATTTAGGTTTCTCCAGATCTAAAAATAGATTGCCACGGTTTGGCAAAACTCAATGGTTACCTCAAGCTTATCTCTATAGCAGTGTTTGGGATCTCGGCGTGAAAAGAAACTTAAACCTGAATTTATTGGTGACTGGTAGCAGGGGCAATCGTGAGGAAGGGGTTAGAAACGACGGGGGCCCGAGTGGTAAATCAAACCCTTACAAGTCTGAGCAACCTTCGTCTTATTCGGTAGATTCCCCCAGGCTTTCAATTGGGTACGACTCAGTTACTTCAAGCTCAAGTGAAATAGGTAATTGCACAGATATCTTGTTTGATAATGCGACTAGTAAAGTTGCAAAGGAATTTCTCAGTGAACAGGTTTTGAAGTGCATAGAAGAATGGGGATTTTTGAAAAAGTTATGTGATCTAGACGCCAGTAATTGGAATAAATGGTTGGATTGCTTTTCTGAATACAACTTGCCGCTGACACTGTGGCGCGACGTAGCACCCTACAGATGGAGAATTAGTTCCGATTGCTTGAACGAACAACTCAGTGATATCGAAAAGAAAGTTGCAAATGAACGAGAATGCCACGTCCTTCGAGGTGAGTTACACAGCTATTCTATATATGCCAGAAAACCCTTACTTAGGGATCGGGTTAGAAATCTCAGTAGGCTTCGCAAACGTAGATACCTATTACAAGGTCTCATTGATTTTGTACGAAATGGGGATATGCAAAAACTTTCCATCCGACGAGATGCTGCTGCGCAAAGATTTTGTCGCGAAAATCGTATTTCAGAAATGACTGAAGTAAGGGGGAGGGGGATGAATAGATTCCCTAACTTCCGCACTTCCGATTCAGAGATCAAATTCAACTCTAAGTTTGATTTGATGCCGTGGCTAGTTACAGATTCTGCAGGAGCAAAAGACCTTTTTAAGAAGAAGATAAGGAGGTCAAGAGATCCTATTTTGAAGGATAATACTACATACGGCATAGCACCAGATATAAATCGTAGATTCCAAAAAGTATCTGATGAACTGTACGAAATAATGCTAGATGAAAGGGAAGATGCGGACTACCTATTTCGGTGGAAGTGGAAGTCTGAAGTGAAGCTAGAAAATTTGAGAAGCCTAACAGCTCTCGCAAGAATGTTAGGAGATGACCGCGATCTCGTCACACTTTGTGCGAATACCTGTGTGGATTCGGAGCTATTAGACCTATATTTCGACGCAACAACGAAACTTGGTCTTTTCTATGACTTGTCCATTCTCTCGGCTCATCGTCTACCAATATTATTTGACGACCAAAATTTGGTATACAAAATAATTAATCCCTTGTTAAAATTCAAGTCTAGGTTGAAAAACAGAGTCAAGAGACGGATATACAGAAAAATATATAGTGATACTTATATCTCAAAATTGTCACTTGTAGCCACAGAAGTAAACAAAAAACGGTCTCGCACTTACAACATTGGAGATCTCTTGCTTCCGCGACGTCGGCGGGAATTTCGATTCCTCCGATCTCTGCTAATGTCGAGGTCTACAAAACCGGGAGCACACTACCTCGACTCCAAACCTGATCCCATATCGAAAATTGAACGGACCCGCTGTGGCAAAGAATCTGAGCCTTCGGAGTTAGGGGAAGTTCAAAAAGTTAAACGATTTCTATGGCCCAGCCACCGTCTAGAGGAATTAGCCTGCACTGGTAGATTCTGCTTCAACACTACTACTGGAAGCCGATTCACGACACTTAAAATTCGTATGTATCCCATTATTCGGAATTAGCGAGAGTGAAGGGGTATGAAGCACAAAACAAAGATTTCAACAGATGTTTAATTAATTGGAAATACCGAAGCGGAGGTATTTCCAATTAATTACGCAATATATATAAGGTGAATCGTGACAGAAGTTGTGACTGTTCGTGGATGAGACATAGATACCCACGCCTACCTACTGCGCATCACACCTAAAAAACTTAAAAAAATCGGACTTCGTTTCGTCCAAGGCGCTATTGCTGCAACTGCTGACTAAACAGCTTATAATCGATTTGAGATGGAGCAAGCAATCGTAATTATTATCATTATTACTACGGATAAACATAAATCTATCGACGCGCATCTAGTCGGTGGGAACGGGGGTACTGGGTTCACCGCTTCCCAAATTCATTATTTGACTCATCAGATTTTAAAGCTTACTTCCCACCTGGAATCACACTCCGAAGACTACTCATCCCAAAGAGGTTTGCGAAAATTACTCGGTAAACGTAGGCGTCTTTTGATTTATTTATCCGATGAGAATACAGCTCTCTACACCAAAGTTGTGAAAAATTTGGGTATTCGGGGTTTAAAGGGGCGTTAAAAATTGAGCAGAGGTTTGATATTTCAACGTGTCGTAGTTGGCGCAGCTTCTTCAGGCGAAGCTAGATCCTGCGATATTTACTGGAGAGGAAGTAATTCACGGGTATGCATCTTAAAGAATTGGATCCAGTTACAGTAAGCATGGGCCCTCATCACCCATCTATGCATGGTGTTCCTCGGCTTGTTGTTACCTTAGATGGCGAAAATGTCGTTGATTGCGAACCAATCTTGGGATATCTGCATCGAGGAATGGAGAAAATTGCTGAGAGCAGGACGATTTTGCAATACCTTCCGTACGTAACGAGGTGGGATTATTTAGCCACTACGTTTACCGAAGCAGTAACGGTCAATGCGCCGGAGAAATTGGCAAATATTCAAATCCCCGGAAGAGCTAGCTATATACGCGTAATCATGCTCGAATTGAGCCGAATAGCTTCGCATTTGTTATGGCTTGGGCCGTTCCTGGCAGATATTGGTGCACAAACTCCATCTTTCTACATATTTCGAGAAAGGGAAATGATTTATGACTTGTTCGAGGCTGTTACCGGTATGCGAATGATGCATAACTACTTTCGCATCGGAGGAGTTGCCGCAGATCTGCCTCATGGATGGGTAGACAAGTGTTTAGATTTCTGTCATTATTGTCTCCCAAAAATTCATGAATATGAGCGGCTAATTACGAGGAATCCTATCTTTTTGAAACGGGTAACGGGGGTAGGTTTCATCAGCAGGCAAGACGCTATCAGTTGGGGTTTATCTGGACCTGTATTACGGGCCTCGGGAGTTCAGCGGGATCTTCGCAAAGTCGACCACTACGAATGTTACGACAACTCGGATTGGCAGATTAAGTGGCAAGAAGAGGGAGATTCCTTAGCTCGTTATTTGGTGCGAATTGATGAAATGAAGGAATCAATCAATATCATTCAGCAGGCGCTGAAACTTCTTCCAGGAGGTCCATATGAAAATTTGGAGGGTCGACGTCTCGTCCAACAAAAAAAAGAAATAGACTGGGGTGGTTTCAATTACCAGTTCGTTGGCAAGAAATCTTCTCCCACTTTTAAGTTGCCTAAGCAGGAGCATTACGTAAGAGTAGAAGCTCCCAAGGGAGAATTGGGAATCTTTTTGGTTGGAGATGACGGTATTTTTCCTTGGAGATGGAAGATTCGCCCACCTGGTTTTATAAATTTGCAGATTCTTCCCCAATTGATAAAAGGAATGAAGCTCGCAGATATTACGACAATATTAGGTAGTATAGACATCATTATGGGAGAGGTTGATCGCTGAAATGGCAACTCATATCGAAATTTACAGAAAACAATTAGTTCAATTATTTAATGAATTAGAGTTTGCAACAACCCCCTTTGAATCAATTTGGATTCTAGTTTCTACTCTCACTTTAGTTACGGGAGTCACGACAGGAGTACCAGTAATCGCGTGGCTCGAGCGAAAGGTGTCTGCGGGGGTACAGCAACGTACTGGACCGGAATATGCGGGTCCGTTGGGAATTACTCAATCTTTGGCAGATGGAATCAAACTTCTGTTAAAGGAAGACATCATTCCATCCAAAGGTGATGCTTGGCTATTTATCACTGGACCAGCCGTTGTAGTCACACCAGTCTTAATGAGTTATTTGGTAATACCCTTTGACCAAAATATCGTTTTATCTGATCTGGGTATAGGTGCTTTTTTTCGGGTCGCTGTTTCAAGCATCGTACCTTTGGGTCTTCTTATTGCGGGGTACGCCTCAAATAACAAATACTCCTTTTTAGGTGGTCCCAGGGCTGCTGCCCAATCTATCAGTTACGAGATACCCCTGGCCTTGTGTATATCATCTGCATCCCTACGTGCGATTCGCCAAGCATTAATAATAGATGGAAACTTACTAGTTATTAGTAAATAGTTGAAAGATATTATTAAGTAGTAGACCAAATAGTTAGTTGGGTGAGATCAAACGGCGTTTTCGCAGTTACGGGTTCAAACCCCACACCCCATGTACGGGCGTAGAAGCATATCCGAGCGGTGAATTGAACATCGCCTTACCCCAGGTCTAGGCTCCATCCAGGCTTGACGCGGGAACGCAGGTATTCGTTTTCCGCTTTCTCTTAGGATTAGATGGAAGTGAACAGTAAGAAACACCAATATGCGCAAGAGATTTGTTAAGCAGAGAGGGTTGTAATGGAAGGGAGGGGCAACCAGAGCACTAAGATATCTAAAGAGTTGGAAATTGAAAATTTCCATCTGCCTTTCCTAGTGTTTCCGCACATGAAATACCCTCAGTCTGGGTAGGGACGGCTGAGTAGTGCATCCAAAAAATTTCAGTCTCGAGTATAGTCCTGTTCACTGCGATGATAACCGTTTGGAACGAAGTAACCCTCATAACAGTTTTGGTGATCAGAAAATCAAGTATGAACTTTTTTTTTTTATTTTTAGCCTGGAGCTTGCTGCAACAGGCACATTGCCGAACTAGTCGATCTGATTTTTCCTTCTACCTCCAGATGAAACTAAAATTAATTTCATTTCTTTTTTCTATTCGGAGATGACAAAGATATATGTTGAGCTTGAGAAGTTTTGCAACAGGTCGTAATTTGGGAATAAAAGAAATAGATGAGGTTGGGATAGATTCAGAAGCAATTGCCTTATCGCGGCAAACGGAATCCCATCAATTTGAGTTGGTGATTTTTATTTCAGCCGCAGATGACGACCATGCGTCATTAATCCCTCTCTATGAAATTGATGAGGAGCCGTATGAAACTCTAATTTCATGTACGGTTTTGGATTAGAGGCGGAGGTCGCCGCCGACTACCCCTATCTGGTAGCTTGAGTACGGTTGATATAGTGAAAACGCAGTCTAAATATGGTTTTTTTGGATGGAATCTGTGGCGTCAGCCCATAGGGTTCATAGCATTCTTTATTTCGTCATTAGCAGAATGTGAGAGGCTGCCTTTTGATCTGCCGGAGGCGGAGGAAGAACTGGTAGCAGGTTATCAAACCGAATATTCAGGAATAAAATTTGGTCTATTTTATGTCGGTTCTCACTCAAATCCATTGGCTTCCTCGCCATTTGTAACAATTTCATATCTGGGTGGATGGGATTCCTCAATTCCTTTCTTTGAAAATCTTGGACGAGATTTTTCATTTCCAAATTCTAGCAGTGAGTCGTTCGACGTGTTGGGGCCAGGGGTGGGCATCATCACCACATTATCAAAATCTTACTTATTTATATTTATCTCTATCTTAACAAGATGGACTTTGCCTAGAGTAAGAATAGATCAATTACTAGATCTTGGATGGAAATTTCTTCTGCCTATTGCCTCAGGAAATTTGTTGCTGACAGCCTCGTTTCAACTTCTGACAATAAGCTAATCTCCTTCACTTCAGTTTCAGTTCAAGTCAAATCTGTCTAATCTAATAGAAAAGAAAAGAAACAAATATGCTGTTTGTTTCTTTCTCTGTACATATAATTTTATCTGTACCAGAAACAAGTAGCAAGTTGGGTTCATCTATCCTATGTTTTCCACACTAATTGAATTTCGAAGTTATGGGCAACAAGCCGTAGAAGCCGCGAGATATATAGGTCAAGGCTCCGCGGTTACTTTAGATCACTCAAATCGTTCACCCATAACTGTCCAATATCCGTATGAAAAAATTTTATCATCCGAACGATTTCGTGGACGCATCCATTTTGAATTTGACAAATGTATTGCTTGCGAGGTACGTGTCCGAGTATGTCCGATCAATCTGCCGGTCGTAGATTGGATCTTGATGAGGGACATCAAGAAAAAACGGTTGAAAAACTATAGCATCGATTTTGGAGTTTGCATCTTTTGCGGAAACTGTGTCGAATACTGTCCAACCAATTGCTTGTCAATGACTGAGGAGTATGAACTTTCCAGCTACGATCGTCATGAACTAAATCACGATCAAACGGCTTTGGGACGTTTACCTCTTTCCACATCCCAAGATGTTTCAATTCAAGTGGTTTCGACTTCATTGAATTATTTATCCAAAAGGTTTGAGGGTGAAAAACTTAATACCTAATTAGTCACCTGTAAATTATTTGGATTTTCTGAAAGGTCAATTGATTGATTTGGTTATTCGTAACCAAAGGAAAAGGAAAAGAACGAGTATGAGGTAGAGGTATAAATTTCGTAAAATATTGAAGTAACTGTGTCCAACGAATCTATCTGAATTAATTCATGAATTTATTTTGTCACTAATAGAATCGGGTATTTCACTAGGAAGTTTGGGCACAGTATCATTTGCTAATGTGGCTCATTCTGCTTTTTCCTCGGGGTCGGTTTTCACCCGTATATCCCTATTATACTTCGTATCGAATGCTGATTCCGTAGCTGCCGCACAACCGCTTGTCTATGTAGGAGCTATAAATGTGTTAATTGTGTCTGCTGCAATGGTTACCGACAAACTAACGCGATCCGATTCTGCCACTCGGGGCGTGGGGTACTTCACCGTTTCAGGAGCTTGCGCAGCCCTCTTTCTGGTATTGGTTAATACGATTCATAATACAAAATGGTTTGACATAAATTTCATCAATCAATCGGAGATTCTTTCGCCAAATACACCCAGGACTGACGTTCACCAACTCGGGTATAAATCACTGAGTGAGTTCTTAGTTCCGTTCGAGCTTCTTTCGATACTTCTTTTAGTTGCTTTGGTGGGGGCAATTAACCCAGCGCGTGACGAAGACGCAATTACAACTGACAAGAAATCATCTTTTTCATCATCTCGTAGTAATTCTCCATTTCTCTGATTAACCCTAACCCCCTCGAGTAGAAGTGGGAGAAAAAGAGTTGCGAGAAAAGTTGACTTACCAACATTTTTGGGGGGGACTTCAATAAATCATGTTTGAACACGGACTAATTTTAGGTGCTTACCTTTTGTGTGTCGGATTTCTCGGCTTAATTACGAGTAGAAATATGGTTAGGGCACTTACGAGTCTCGAGTCAATTTTTAATGCGGTTAATATAAATTTTATTACATTTTCAAATTTCTTTAGCAATAAGCAAGCGGGGGGGGAGATATTTCCAATATTCGTGATAGCCATTGCGGCTGCCGAGGCCGCCACTGGGTTAGCCACTGCCCTTTCTCTTCAGCGAAATAGGAGATCTACTCGTATCGATCAGTTTAATTTGTTAAAATGGTGATTGATAAGTACATAAATTGATTTTATCAATCTAATCGATTTTTTGTTCAACTAGAGTATCCCTATCTATCAAATTGCTTTGATACTTCCCTCTACATCGTATTTTAAAAGTAGCCAACTTATCTTTTTAAAGAAAGGGGACAAGTTTTCAAAAAAAAAAATGGTATCTGATCAGATGGATTTGGAAGTCAGTAGAAATATTTTACTTGGTAATGGAAATACGTATTTGCGTGAGGGACGAGGGGAAAAAAGTTTTACTTCAACTTTTTTACTAAATAAAAAATTGGTATACGAATTCAATAGGAGTAAGTAAACTCAATGGCACATTCAGTGAAAATCTATGACACGTGTATCGGTTGTACCCAGTGTGTAAGGGCATGTCCTACGGATGTCTTAGAAATGATACCCTGGGATGGGTGCAAGGCAAATCAGATAGCCTCCGCTCCTAGAACAGAAGATTGCGTGGGTTGTAAGAGATGCGAATCTGCCTGCCCAACAGATTTTTTGAGTGTACGTGTCTACCTAGGGGCTGAAACCACCCGCAGTATGGGTTTAGCCTACTAGTTAGTTAATGAAACAGTAAAAATTAATTACTAAGTTATTTTGACTCGTACTCGAAGCTTCAAGATTGCGAAGTCCGAGTATGAGTCGTTGTAATTGGCCCACGCAGTTTCCCTCGTATCAAAAATTATTTTTTATTCATGATGAGTAATGTACCTCGGCTAACAACGATCGTTCTCTTTCCAATTCTTGCCAGTTTCTTGCTTCCAATTCTGCCTCGTGATGGAAACAGAATTATTCGATGGTATACCCCGGGCATTTGCGTATTGGAATTCTCGCTGATTACTTATATCTTCCATTGCCACCTCCAATTCGATTCCCAGTCCATCCAGTTAGTAGAAACGTCCAACTGGATAAACTCCATTCATTTTCATTGGAGATTAGGTATTGACGGACTTTCCATGAGTCTTATTTTACTTACGGGTTTTATAACTACTTTGGCAACCCCAGCGGCTTGGCCGATCACTCGTAATACACGGCTATTTCATTTTCTGATGTTAGTTATGTATAGCGGTCAAATTGGGCTGTTTGCTTCCCGCGATATCTTGCTTTTTTTCTTCATGTGGGAGCTGGAACTAATTCCAGTCTACCTACTTCTATGCTTATGGGGCGGAAAGAGACGTCCATATTCGGCCACGAAATTTGTTTCATACACAGCCGGCGGCTCCATCTTCCTCCTAGTAGCAGCCTCAACCTTGAGTTTTTATGGAAACGGGGTACCCTCCTTCGATATCCAGGTTTTAATGAGTAAATCATACCCCATTTCGTTGGAAATTGCTCCCTACCTAGGCTTTTTAATTGCCTATGCGGTGAAATTGCCGGTATTCCCCTTTCATACTTGGTTGCCAGACACTCATGGAGAGGCACATCACAGCACATGCATGTTACTAGCTGGGGTATTATCAAAAATGGGAGGATATGGGCTGATTCGAATCAATTTGGAGTTACTGATTCATGCGCATTTTTTATTTGGATCATGGCTGATACTGCTCGGAGCAATTCAGATTGTATATGCTTCTCTAGCTTCTATGAGTCAGCGTAATCTCAAGAGAAGGATAGCCTATTCATCAATTTCTCATATGGGTTTTGTAGCCATCGGGATTGGTTCTTTGACAGACGCGGGTATTAACGGAGCCATATCGCAAATGATTTCTCACGGCTTAATTGGCGCGGCGTTACTTTTCCTCGCAGGTACTTGCTGCGACAGAACGCATACTCTCCTTCTTGATGAATTGGGGGGAATAGCAACTCCGATGCCTAAACTATTTACCACGTTTAGTGCGTTCTCGCCGGCATCTCTTGCATTACCAGGAATGAGTGGTTTTGTATCGGAATTATTGGTATTTCTGGGAGTTGTTACCAACGAGCAATACTCATTTTTTTTCAAAGCGGAAATTACGGTGCTAGAGGCAACTGGTACAGTATTAGCCTCCATCTACTTGTTATCCATGTTACGCCGAATGTTTTATGGCTACAGGTTGTCCAATGAATCAAATCCTTATTTAATTGATTTTGGTCCGAGGGAGGTATTCACCTTGACCTGTCTCTTCCTACCAATACTAGGTATCGGTTCGTATCCAAATCTAATTTTACCTCTACGGAATAGTGAAGTGTCCTCAATATTGTTTTCATATTCGAATGTGGGATAGGGGGTAGGGGTGGACCCAACTCAAGTAAATTACAATATTATCAATAATTTGATACGGAAAAGAAAATTATTTGGTTTTCGGTTCTTACTTGGTAGAAAAGTTCGCCAATTCTAACCGCGCCAACGATACTTATATGCGACACGCTTGTCATTTTCCAACCGCTTATGCTTGCAGTCGCTAGCACGAATAAAAATAGACTGGGATGGGGAAACAGAAACAGACAAAAAAGTGGATGCAACTACTTCCTGTTCATCTGTTAAATGTTTGTTTCTGTCCCCCCCCCCCTTTTTTTTTTCAATTATTTTCCCCACCAAATTTTCCTTTGCCTACCCAGTGAAGCCGAAAACCCAGTGAACTAAACGCGTCTATCTCCGACTTAGTAATTTTCAATTTCGTTGTTTTTATATTGGCCATCCGTAGTTATGTAATCCAATTCCCAACAAATTGACTCCCAAGAAGCGAACCCAAACTAAAAGAAAACCTGTAGATGCTGCCGCAGCTGGCCCCTCCCCCATCCACTTGTTGGTTATCCTAATGTGGAGGTAAGTAGCATGTATTGACCGAGTTACTAGCGCCCAAGTTTCTTTAGGGTCCCAGCTCCGATAAGATCCCCGAGCTTCATTAGCCCACACCGCTCCGGAAGGTATACCAATGGTTAATAACGGGAACCCTAAGCCTATAATTTGGTAAGCCCATCTATCTAATCGATTAATTAATTGACATTTCCTTGAATTTGGGGGTGGTAGATGAAGGAAACTCCGTGCATCAGTTCCGCTACGAATGTTTGGTAAAATACCACACTTGTTGCAACTGCGTCTTGAATCGGAAACGGAGTAATTGTTTACTTCACCGTAAGAAATACTCGGTGGAGATATTGCCGACGAAGATCCGCACAGCAGGGTTGCATAACTCAATGACGTCGTACTTACATGCGTCGTCGACCAATGAGACTGCGAAGCAGGTACTGAAGGCGTGGATTGCTGCATCTCCCCAGGGAGACCTAGAGTTGCGAAGGCGTGAGTCAGCATAGCACCCGGCGCTGTAATTGCACCCGACAACCCATTCTGATTCCTGACTTCCAAAATTACGTATAATAAGGAGAAGCTCCATGAAGGAAACATCGATGACTCGTACAGATTGCTCGGTGGTAGATGCCTAGTTTGGAACCAGCGGATTAATGAAAATTCCGTCGTACGGAGAAAAGCAATTGTCATACCCTTCTTGCTAAGTCTATTTGACTTATCAAATTCGTAAAATAAATTGGTCGGATTCGGCGGCGTAGCAGAAAAAAGCATCAAAAACGAGATTTGGAGAAAGGCGCGTTCCATATAGGTATACGTCGTAATGAAGGGAGACCAGTAAATTATTCCAATTTGATTTGATCAGATTCAAATCAGTTACTACCAAAATAATATTTTTCTTTTTTTTTTGCACAAACGCGAAGAGGGATAAAATTACCGCTTTTACGACTCAAATAGAAATTAGTACCTAATTTCTATTGATTTGAAAAGTATACTGAACCGGAGAAAATACTTATCTATATTATATAGATAATAAATCTATCTACATATTGGTAGATATTTTTCACTTATCTATTTAAGTAGATGCGGATGTAGAAGTTGGAAAATTTTTCAATGCCGCTACTCGGATTCGAACCGAGATGCTCTGGCACTGCTTCCTAAGAGCAGCGTGTCTACCTGTTTCACCATAGCGGCTTTTTGTGGAAATGTATGTATAGGTATGGAAATATTCTATATCAGTTTGGGATGGCACGTCAACGTCTGGTTGCAGAAAATATAGAAGTATACCGACAAATTACTATGAAAGTGGCAGGAGAGATAAAGGTTTTCTTGTTCTTCTAAGAAATTACCTTAACAAATAGAATATCAATTTAACAAATAAATAATCAATGAAATTAAAAGAGTGCTAGCGCTAGCATGTAATGCGATACATACATATATATATATATGTACATATATGACGGAATATGGCGCAGTTTGGTAGCGCGCCATCTTGGGGTGATGGAGGTCACAGGTTCGAATCCTGCTATTCCGAATGGAGATAGAGTCACTAGGTGTGTAAGGAAGTAATAATATAGGTTTGTTGCTTTTCCAGGCAAGCAGTTGACATGCTGAAATGCGTTTAGATTTAGATGGAAAACCTTTTGCTCTCCCGAGATCTGTGGGAGAAACTCCGAGAGAAAAGAAAAGGCAAAAGAGAGGTTTTTTTGACTTATTTCATCTTTCGGAGTCATTTTTTTTTTCCTCGCCCATACTTCAAGGAAAAGTATAGTCCTCTATCTTTTTTTCGTTGCCCTGACTTTCATACGTCCTCATCTACCGGAATGAAGTAGCAGCTGCCAACTAGTTAGCCATTAACTTCTGCAACATCAAACCTATTTCACGTTTCAACTCGTTGTCTATTGAGTTCGATATTCATTAATCAAACTTACTTATGTCATAGACGTAATTGAATAAATCGTTACCGGCGGGTGTCAAAACCGTCAGACAGAATACCTCAAACTTTTAATGAGGTATTCTATATTATAAAGTCGGTTTTTCGGTTTTTTTGTTACCTAATGCACCAGTACCAACTTGTATCATATTTCTTTTCCGCGTCTCGGGGTTTTTCATACAATCACTTACTTCAAATACCTACCTACCCATATATCTACCTATCCATATAGATAGATAGGTGATACGTTTTTGGAGGTGACAGAGAAAAAGTACTCCTAGTTTTTCTAGGAATCTTTTTTCCCCACCATTTTTTCTGTTATGTAGTAAAAACTTCTCGAACGACCGGTTAAAACGGATTGGGCCAGGGAAAAGGCCCTCGACGCCACTCCCACGGATCTAGTTTTCCATGCGTGATTACGAATCTTCTTCTTCGATCCAGAAGTTCGTTTTTTAGGAACTGCCATATATCTAGTATTTCTTTACAACTCACTTAGGACTATGTTGATACGTACCAATAGAATGGATATAATAAAGAGAACTAAATAAAAATCAGCACGGGCAAAGATAAATAAAAAACCAATGAAGTTCTATGCTGTTACATCAATTTTATAAGTATCTATTGACTCGATATAAAAAACTAGTTAAGATTTGTTTAGGTCTTTACCGCCGAAGTGAATGGAATCAACAACGAATCGGGTCATATTTTCTCTATATCCAAGAATTCGTCATGTTTTCTTCTTAGAGTGAATCTTCTGTATCACCAGTTTTTTTTCGAAGCAACCGTGTAAGATTCTGCCCCTGACAACTGCATCATCCAACCACGGATAGCCAAAATTGATGCTAGATCCGTGACGAATAAGTAAGACCCGATTTATCGATATTTTTGTATTGGACGTCAACACGGGTCGAACTGGGGCGAAGTGCCGAGCATCGTGAAATCTTCCCTGCTCTACTCGGAGTTGTTTGCCGCCGATGTCAATTACTGCATATTTATTCATCCCAATTTTCCCTTTCTATCTCTCCATTTCTTTTTTTAATACTGAAAAACAATGAGGGGGTGATTTGCAAACCCATTCAGAATTGAATCGTCTGACTTGAATAAGTATCTTGGGCGTCTTTAAATATTGTCAAGCTTTTCACGTTTTGTTGTAACATGAAACTAAAAAAGTGTACAGATGAAGTTTTTTGTCTAATTAAACACTAATTGTATCATTTGCATATATTCTATTTCATACTGTTCCCATATTTTCATTTTCGACTCCCAACCAGAAGAAGTTGAAAACAACAACAAATTTAATTTGGATTTGATACGCCCGTGGAACTCTCAAATAAATATGCTTGTTTCATTCCCCCGTGTCCGTTGGTAGCTTCTCGTTTGACCGGATCTCTATCGTTTCTTCTTCCAAAAGCTACAAGAAGCTTACGTCGCCTGTGCGCAGCTTTCAATACTTTTTCGTTAGCCACCGCTATGTTTGTATCCTTCGCCCCATTTCGGCAGCAAGCTGCGACTCACTCCATCCAGCAGTATTTGTGGGCTCGGATTCCAAAAAGTGATTTTCGTCTGAAAATAGGTTTTCTGATTGATCCGCTTACTCTTGCCATGTCAATATTAGTTACTACCGCAGGTATTTCGGTGATGGTTTACAGCGATAGTTACATGTGTCACGACTAAGGATACGCACGATTTTATGCTTATCTAAGTTTGTTTACCGCGTCAATGTTAGGGTTAGTTTTTAGCCCCAACCTAATACAGATTTACGTATCTTGGGAATTAGTTGGAATGTGTTCCTACTTGTTGATAGGTTTTTGGTTTGCGAGATCGAGCGCCGCAAATGCTTGCCAAAAAGCCTTTGTGACCAACCGCATAGGAGATTTCGGGTTGCTGCTGGGTGTATCAGGCGTCTACTGGATAACTGGTAGTTTCGAGATCTTTGAATTGTGTGACTGATTTTCTGAATTGAGTGGCAGCGGCGTCATCAATCCGATCCTTGCTAATACAATTGCCCCTCTACTTTTTCCAGGTCCGGTTGCCAAGTCCGCCCAATTTCCACTTCACGTATGGTTGCCAGACGCCATGGAGGGACCTACGCCCATATCGGCTCTCACCCACGCAGCTACTATGGTGGCCGCCGGAATTTTCTTCACAGTTCGAATTTTCAGCCTCATTTCGGTATTGCCTCTAACGATGCATACTACTTCTTGGGTGGGCGGAGTAACAACCTTGTCGGGCGCCACGCTGGCTCTTGCCCAGAAAGATTTAAAAAAGGGTTTAGCTTACTCCACCATGTCTCAGTTAGGATATATGGTATCAGCTTCGGGTATCGGTGCTTCTCGACCAGCTTTGTTTCACCTCATTACACATGCTTATTCAAAAGCTTTGTTATTTTTGGGCTCTGGTTCGGTTATCCATTCCATGGAGAAAGTGGTCGGATACTCTCCCACTAGAAGTCAAAATATGTTTCTCATGGGTGGCTTACGAAAACACATGCCAATTACTGGAACTACCTCTCTCTCGGGCACTCTTTCTTTGTGTGGCATACCCCCACTATCCTGCTTCTGGTCTAAGGATCAAATTATTGCAGAAAGTTGGTTGCGCTCCCCTTATCTCGGATTAACCACTTCTATTACAGCAGGGCTTACCGCGTTTTACACGTCTCGTATCTACTTTCTCACTTCCGAGGGAAATTTCCGTGCCACTCAAATGAATTACGTCGGTTTCAATACTTCCTCCCCATCCGAAAATATTATTACTTCATGGGGTGGGGCTCGACCGGAATCACTTGCCACACAAGCAAGTAGCAATGTCATATCTACAACAGATATGGAACGAAGTGGGGTTGCAGAAACGGGAAACCTCGTCACCCCGCCTCCTCCCGAAGGGGGCCCAATTCGTGAAAAGGCGATTCAAAACTATTCCGAGCGAAACTTGCTACACCCCCAGGAATCAAATTTTTGTATGGTATTGCCTCTGATTGTCCTGGCGATACCCACTGCATTTGCTGGGTTGGCAGGAGTTGACCCAATCCAAAAGGGAACTGGTCTGGACCTTTTGTTTGATTGGCTGATTTCTATTCCCTCCTTTCCCGAAGCTAATACACATCTCGAAAATTTGACAGAGATATTAACGAGCTCAACCCCTTCACTCAGTCTATCTCTCATTGGATTATTAATTTCCTTCAAGATTTATGGACAAACTAATGAACTTGTTGATACGAAATTTTCGGAAAAATTAAAATTAATAAATAAAAATTTATTAAATAATTATGTATCTCTTATCAGAGACTGGTCCATAAATCGAGGTTATATCGATTATTACTACGATACCTACTTTGTCGGAGGCGTAAATTTCACCAGCAAGTTGGTTTTGTATTTCGATCAATGGGTAGTTGATGGGTTTATCAACGGAACTGGTGCATCAAGTCTCTCTGGTGGAGAGGGTATGCGACGCGGAAAAAACGGCAGAATATCTCATTACCCACTCGGATTAGTAATTGGAACTGTTTTGCCGGTGTCGGTTGTTGATTTCCCAATCCCGCCCTTGCCGTAAACTGCTACTTTCGTTTCACGAAGCTCCAATTCGTGTTCATTTCTCCCGACTATTGTTCATCTTCCCCATCCCTATCTCTCCCCTTTTTGCTCCTTCCATTCCCCAAAGATATTACTTCTTTCTATGAGGTAGGAGAATCCTGCGGCTATTCTACTATGCTTCTTGGAGGGGGGGGAATAGAAAGTACTAATTGGTGATTAATCGATACAGATCGTGGGGGGCTTGTGGGGTTGATCTCGACCTCGATCGATTGCCCCCCCTCCCCCTCTCCCATGATTCGGGGACCCTTCCATTCAAATGGGATTGCTATCGCCGCCGCCTCCTCCTATAATGGAAGTTAGAGTGTACGCGAAGTTTACTTCACGAAATGTCGGAGAAAGCTTAACGTATTACAGATTTAGAAGCGGTTCGAAGAACAAAGGTCTTCGGGTGTGTATGGGACTGAATCCCCTACCACTTTCCTCGGTAGCTCAGCGGTAGAGCGGTCGGCTGTTAACCGATTGGTCGTAGGTTCGAATCCTACCCGGGGAGATTCGTTCGAATCTACGTCAGTAATTCCTAGTAATTGGATAGTTGTGTTCCCCACATATGCCAAATCAAATTGCGTTGGACCATGACCCACCAACCTGTGAATGATTCACTATCGTGCTTATTTCCAGCTCCAACAATTGAGGGGAAAAAGATTTGTGCGTCCTTACCCCCCCCCCCCCCGCCCCCTCGAATACCCCAAGGCCAGGACCCTGGCTATTCAGAGGTCGTTTTTGGGGACCCCCACTTCAATTCTGGTGTATTGAGCGATTGGAATGAGCGAATCAATCAGTCATCTGGGGAGGGGAGTAAATCCACAATTTTCTGAGATAAAGGATCTATTCCAAGCGTGATGTTAAAAAGCTGTTTCGCAAAATCCCTACGGAATAAGCTATTGCTCCCTCCCAATCTTCTTTCTAAGCAGAAAGACTCATAAAAGACTCATATAAGAAATGGTCTTCAGTTCCTTAACCATTTAAGATGTTGCAATAAAATGATTTGTATCAGTAAAAGGAAAATATAGACCTTCCTTTTACTGACTTGGCTTCTAATTATATTGCTAGAGATCTAGACAGAATGAGGGGTATCTAAGATTTGTTCTATGAACTTTCATGAAAAAATTGTTTCGTCGCTCGATCCAGTGACGCCCCACCAAACCAGAACGGATTGAATAGATATTAATAAATTTCAAGCAACATGTTATAGATAAGAAAATCCTGAAATGGGCAACGGTTTCGCCTCATCCATTTGTTTCTGTGAACCAGAAGCCTAAACCGAATAAATCGCTCTGGGAAATCTTCTGCCACCACGTAGGAATCAAAGCGAGCGGGACTAAATATCTGCGGATATTGCAGATGTATATCTATAGAGGAAGTTTCTTTGACGTATTCGGAATCTCGCTCCTCTTCATCCAAGGGGAGATTATTCCACCGCTTAATAGATGAGTCAGGTTTCAATTTCGGATTATCTTCACGATAGAGAAAGAAATTTTTAATTTTTTTATTTGACATTTTATTAAGGTGCTGCCTTCTCATGCCGTAAATGGCGTAAAGCCTCCGCGCCAGTTCTTTCGTCGGCAACAAGCTGCGACGCGAGGAAGGAATGTTAGGATCTGGCTGGAACAGAAGCATGGGGTCCCAGATGAAGCGCCCCCCAAAGAGTCGAGTCGTTTCATCGAATCGATTACAGTGTGTTTCATATTCATTAGATGAGTCGCCGGATATTGCCAATTCGAGAAATTGCTCACGTAGCAACATATTATCCAACCGGTTTTCCAATCTTTTAATAGATTTATCTGTCACATTAGTCGCAGATTTTTCAAAACTGAATAGATATCCGCTTTTCTCACACCATTTACTTCTGTCACCCTTAATATTATCGAATTCAAAATCTTGTTGGGGTATATAATTCTGATTTTGGTAGAGGAGAATTAAATTATACAAATGATTGGGTTCAGATAATACCCTCATCAATTCATAAGCCCCACTTCGCAGGAAACGGAGACGCCAAGCCTTATGGGACCAAGTGATCTCACGCGACACTTCCGTCGGACTTGAGTTTATTAGTTCGGGTGACTGTTGCAGTTCGAAGTCGGTTAGACTGCTAAATCCCCCCTTTCTCATAAATTTAGAAGAACGACTTGTAGAGGTTACACCTGAACAATACTTGGGTTTAGCGATAGGAACGGAAAAGGAAAGACTATTACCGTGTTGATTTTCGTCTCTACAAATTTCTGAACGTGAAAAATTAGTCGAGAGGTTTTCTAGTACACCACAAGCTAGGTTCAAGTCATTCTCTACGAGTTTGTCGATAACAATGAAATTTTCTTTCTTTCTCATATCCATTTGGAGCGAATCGCGAGCTACTAATCCAGCTAGTATCCCTAGGATATGCGAAAATAGAGTGAATTCATTAAATGTTGACTTGGTTATTGGAGGTTCCACATACCAGTTAGACAAATAATAGAATCGCATTTTTAACGCGTTACGGCCAATATATGTATTTGTGAGATAAGTATCTATCAAACTATTCTTTGAAGTAGCTTCCGCTATCTCGTGAGAAAAGATTTCCCATTCAGAACCGGATTCTATCCCATTGCCCATATCACTAGCAGTCGAATGTTGTCTATGCAAAGCTAATTCAATTGCGTCGCTGCATATAATCTTACTTCTTCTGGAAGTACCTATTAATAACGCCTCACTAGCAAGAAGGAATAAATCTCGTTTACTATAACCCGTAGTTCCGGACCCGGTACCTTCAATAGGGGGAAGAGGCGGATTAGCCTCCATTTCGCAACCTTTGATACGTAATAGAATTGGTAATTCTTTGTGACGTTGATACCCGTTGGATTTTCGAAAATTTATTAATTAGTTTAACCGGTTCGGAGCTATTGGAGCTGGATCTATCCTCGCAGGTACGTGAGTCGTAGCGATAACAACATTCCTGCGGATGTTGGAATTGCTGCGCCTGTCACCAATACTTTTCAATATTTGGCAAAGTAAGAATTTGGGATCAGCTTCTAGCTTATGATACGAACGATGAATATTCAATTCATGAATATCTTGAATCCATAGTGTACAAGGAGACATCTCTTTCGCCATTTCAAAAACGAAATTTAATCGGTGTACGCTTTCTTTCGAGATGAAATTTCCACGTGCATTATTAAAAAAGGATCGGTTGTATATCAGCTTCTTCAGTGGTAGTTTCACCACTGGAAAGTAGGAATCGAATGCTACATCTCTAATAATGGAAGATCGGCCAGTTTCTATGGGTCCTACTAGCAAAATTCCTTTAGATGGTAATAATCCCGATTGGAGTGAGATAGGTATGTCATGACATGGCATATTTAGTAGACTGCCTCTTCGTCCCGTTGCTGCTGAAAATAGAATATTTCTCTCGAGGGCGGAAAAAGCCCACTTCTCCGCAGGATCCAACTTACGGATCTTGTGACTCAATAGATCATTTTGCCAGAATTGAAGTAAGTATGCCAAAACATTAGATCTTTCTTGTGGATAAGGTTCATGAGAAATCTCGTCGCTCAATAAATCATAGTTGGAATTCAATTTCGACACATACCTATGAAGAATTTTATTCGTCACTAAATGTTGAGTCAGTAGTTCTTTCTTACTATCTAGGATATCGGAGCTTTCTTTATGAAACATCCATGAATCGAGTTCATTTTTCACAAAGGAGAAAAAGATTATATTATTTATATAATTCAGGAATCTATTCAAAGAATAGATTAGTAGATCTCTCGTTGACATTTAACTTGTCGAAGGGGAATACATTACCTCTTTCAAATAGGATCCACGCGTTGGGTCTGTTAGATATTCAATAGTATTGAAACGTTTCCATGAATGAAAGGAATTGAAACCCGAAACGGCAGACAAAGGGTGTTTGAATAATGCAAGAACAATTAATACTGAAAGAATGAAGTAATAGAAGATAGACCTATTGGAAAATTGAGATACTGACCATCCTCCCGAATGTAAAATCTCCGCTTCATCAGGAATTTCTTCGAAAATAAGAAGACCTATCTCGGATACTATAGTATTGATAGAATCGTTGTCAAATCTCAATCCTAGGCTTTGCAGTCTTTGGATTAAATAGGCTTTCGCGCCATCTACTACATCCTCAGCAATTACTTTATAAATTCTAGGAAAATTATGATTTGAGTCATAACTTATTTTAAGTACTATTTCTGGATATGTTTCTCTAATCGGATCGTAGAAGTATCTCCACCAGGTGGGGGTAAAAAACCAAGGTATATAATCTCTAAATAAGCTCCATTTTTCACCGATATTGTCTTTCCAAAAGATCCAAGAGATCTTATATCTGTTCAAATCTTTTAAAAATTCATTGAAATTGATAAAGTGGGATGGACGAATAGCCTCTCTCCGGATAGATTGATCCGCGTAGTCCGTATCTTCGCGCGCAACCTCCTTTCCAATCGATTCTGCTAGAGATCTCGATGTTACATCGTTGCATAATGGGAGTCTTAGCGACCAGTAAGATGTTTCCATTTCTTCCGGTTCCCAGAAATACCTAATAGACAAATTCTTTTGATAGACCCGATCCAATACCAGATTCTTGGGACGAGATTGGGGTCGCTGATCCGACGACGAATCGGAGTTTATCGACGTCTTCCCCAAATAAACTCCAGCGCTACTGCACGAATATAGAAATGACTCTATCGTTTCACGAGGAGATGAGTTCAAACTCGCCAGTAACCTCTTTAGATCCGAAACAGAATTGGAAAGTCCATCTGAATGAGTTACTAATGCTGTGGATTCATGCAGATTAGACAAAATAAATTGAATTGGTGTGGGTACGTGGCCAGCAACCTCCCCTGCTGTCTGTCTCGATAAATTGGATGACAACGAATCCGACAGTTGGGGATGAATAATTGAGATGATACTAGATGAGATGGTTTCATCTTCGGAGCCCGCATATTCATCTTCGGAGCCCGCATAGAAGTTTTCTAGGACGTTGAGATAACTACTGTTGCATTTCCCAATAAAAAAATCCCTTTTGATTCTCGGAATGAAGTTGCTTCCAGCACAGTTCCGTATAGGTGAGTCGTCTAGAAAGTTTAGTTTATTAACCTGATCGGAAATGTATCTCGAAATATTTCCACCAATATCTTTAGTTGAACCTCCCCCACGGTTTAAATCATGCAGAAACGGATTCCAAAATTGCCTCCCCGTAATGGAAAGAGCATCGTTTGAAAATCCTGCTCGGATGGATTCGATGCGGGGCAACCCGAGAGAAGTAGGATTCACTGCAGGTTCCAGCTCGGTCGAAGAGCCTACCGATTTCTTACTCATTAACAGTTTGGATTCAATGAATAAACTCTTTTTTCTCTCAAGAATTGTTTTGAGGAAAAGTATCTGTTCGTCAATGTAACCATCGAATAAACTTGATAGAAGATCAAGCTTCATGAGATCTATCTTGTTCAATTTCTCGAGATCTATATCGTTCAATTTTTCGATGCAATAATCAATGGTATATATCAAAGCTTTCTGGCGAGTAACCTCAGCAACAATCATTTTGTAAAGAAAAAAAGCATTAAGAAATCGATGAAAATCTTTTTCGTTCTGTTGATTGTTACTACCGAGACTGACACCAACATTACTCAGTAATTCGTTTCTTATTATTGATACACGGCAAATTGATTCCCCCAAGTCACACTTTAAGACTTCCCCGATGGGGAAAAAAGACGAATCCCCGGTCGTATCGAGCCATCTATGCACATTTGACTGAACATTTCTATACTCATCAATTTGAAAGGTAATATATTCGTTCAATAGGCGCTCTACGTTATCTTTCCATTTCAATACTATTTATTCAGTTGCAATTCTTGTTACACCGGTGTACTCCCCGCCCCCCGTCCAGCCATCCAACCGATATTTGATTTGGAAGAAATATTCAGCAAATAATGCGCAGAAATAGTCATGGAAAAGAAATATGTATGTTGAGTAGAGAGGTATGATTCTATTTCGTCCATACAATCTAACTAAAGAATATATTGAATGTATGTTACCCTTTTCTTTCAATTAGTTTAAAAAAGTAGTATTTTCACTTCGATTACTTATTTTTCTAGGTATACCTAAAAATATTTGAAAATAGTTTGGAAGAATCTCATTGAGGTTGAGGTGTCTGCTACTTGCTAGCCCAAGTTTTTTGCCAGATATTTGAGTAAGCGGCATGTCACCCTTCGTTTCCAATGGAAATCCTTTCCCAGATTTGACGCTATTACTGACGTCAATAACTACTGCCCCACCAAAAGTCAGATTCGATTTCTCAATTATCGAGAGAAATTCGGTGAGTCGATTTGTTAATCCATTTTTCATTTGTGAATAAGTGTGTAGAATGGTAAATTCTTCCCCATTTTTGTCACAATCTAATCCGGATATACAGCCACGAAACGACGTCGTCTTTTCACAAGACGTAAATGAAGACAAGTTGGAAAAGGCTTCTCGCTCGAAATAAAATCCCGATCCATCCCCCCGGTGATCTGCTGAATTTCCGGATTCAAGTAACGCCTTGTCGTAGGAGTTTAATACTACGGGACTTAATGAGTCGCTTCTCAATTGTGTTGCTTGTAACCGACCCAGATCTCGCTTGTTATGATTTTCCCAAAAGAATAACGAATCAAAATCACTTTGGTTGTTTCTAGAAACTACCAGATAGTTATAGAATTTGAAAAACCTACTTGAATCTTGTAAACACCTATCCCTACAAAATGCTTGAATCCTTTCAGTCTCATCCTTGGATATATCTCCGCCAAGGAGTGACTCCCTCACCATGCATGCCTTCCACCTACCGGAAACCAGAGGAATCATCGCATCATAACGAACTTGCTTCTCTTTCTTCGTTGAACCTGCAGAAATATCTTCGTTCAAACCTAAGTCGCGGGAAACAGGTATTCCCCTCTTTCCATTCCTTCCAACAGATAAAGATCTTTCGAATCGGGGGAAGCAGTCGCAGGAGAAGTCACCAGAATTTTCTGCTTGTTTTTTTATTACTCCGTCACCCCCATTAATGACTCCCGCTAATACAAAACTTCTTCTTTCGATCGACCTTTTGTCACTCAAGCAATGCATAGAAATTGGTATTGCTAGCAGCATCAGCATCTCCAGGGTGATGCCACTATCTCTTTTTAGTGAATCACGCAGATTGCGTAAAAATAGTGAACTCAGAAATCACAAGTCAGATAATCTGATAAAAGGTTGATAATTGGAAGATGGACTAATTAGAAATTCTTTGAGATGTTGGTTTTTCAATGATTCGAAGAAGTGGTCTAATAGACCGACTTCCACTAACTCTGAAATTTTAGATGAAAAATCTGGACTTCCTGCTCTTTCTTTTGCCACCTCTTTCACCTTATTTTCTTTTTTCATATTAATTCTATGCGGTAGAGACTATCTATTTCCCACATTTATTATACCAATAATTTCGAAAATTTCAAGATAGAATGGAATAAATATTTCAAACGAGTCTAGTGATTTCTGTGAATAGTCGTATCCAAAACTGAAATTAGATCGGGAATTTTAAATTGTTATTGTCGAGGAGACCCACACATATCCCATCCACCTTAACAATTCCTCTCTGTTCCAAGCAGAGCGATGGGATCGAATTACCCAATTGGATGGGCATGGGCGAACGACGGGGATTGAACCCGCGCGTGATGGATCCACAATCCATTGCCTTGATCCACTTGGCTACGTCCGCCCCCTCTGTTGATTTAGTTGGCCTCCCCCCCCGGACGTGAACGAGATCTATCCGTTAAGCAAGCTAGATAGGTTCTTCGGTTGATACACATACATATTAACTTTACGTATATAACAAGACAATAGAAAATCTTTGAAATGAGGAACGCAATCTCAATTTTTTTTATCCGAAAAGAGAAAATTGGGTTGGGGGGTTGCAAGCATTCCGCAAATCGGAGTAGGAAACTTCGTAATCTATTAAATCCCAGAAGGATATTCCAAATAGTTTTCAGAATTCAAGGTTGGAAACTGATAATCGTGAAATTGTGACAAGCTGTTATCGTCTTTTCCATTCGTTCTACCGCACGAACCTTTACCTCATTGGACACCAAACCTCCTCCTCTGGAGTTAAGAGATTTGGTATCCAGTTGTGCTACATAACCAGACGGATATTATCCGTTTATAGAAGGAGCTTCAACAGAAGCCAAGTCTAGAGGGAAGTTATGAGCGTTACGTTCATGCATGACTTCCATACCTAGGTTAGCACGGTTTATGATATCAGCCCAGGTGTTTATGACACGACCTTGGCTGTCAACCACGGATTGGTTGAAGTTAAAACCATTCAAGTTGAATGCCATAGTGCTAATGCCTAAAGCGGTGAACCAGATACCTACTACGGGCCAAGCAGCTAAAAAGAAGTGTAGAGAACGAGAATTGTTGAAGCTAGCATATTGGAAGATCAAACGACCGAAATAGCCGTGAGCAGCTACGATGTTGTAGGTTTCTTCTTCTTGACCGAACTTATAACCTGCATTAGCAGACTCATTCTCAGTTGTTTCTCTGATCAAACTAGAAGTTACCAAAGAACCATGCATAGCACTGAATAGAGAGCCGCCGAATACGCCAGCTACACCCAACATGTGGAAGGGATGCATAAGGATATTGTGCTCAGCCTGGAAGACGATCATGAAGTTGAAAGTACCAGAAATGCCTAGAGGCATACCGTCCGAGAAACTTCCTTGACCAATTGGGTAGATCAGGAAGACCGCGGCAGCAGCTGCGACAGGAGCCGAGTACGCAACAGCGATCCAAGGACGCATACCTAAACGGAAGCTTAGTTCCCATTCGCGACCCATGTAGCAAGCTACACCAAGTAGGAAGTGAAGAACGATAAGTTCGTAAGGACCACCATTGTAAAGCCATTCATCAACGGAAGCTGCTTCCCAGATCGGGTAGAAATGTAACCCAATAGCTGCAGAAGTAGGGATGATAGCACCAGAGATAATGTTGTTACCGTATAACAAAGAACCAGAAACGGGTTCGCGAATACCGTCAATATCTACAGGAGGAGCTGCGACGAAAGCAATGATGAATACAGAGGTTGCGGTTAGTAAGGTGGGAATCATTAAGACACCGAACCATCCGATGTAAAGACGGTTTTCGGTGCTGGTGATCCAGTCGCAGAAGCGACCCCATAAGCTTGCGCTTTCGCGTCGTTCTAAAGTTGCGGTCATGGTAATTTTCGGTTTTCGAGAAATAATTGGTGATTCCCCAGGCTAGTAAGCTTGTTAATTTGTAATATATCACAAAAACCTATCTGTGTCAACCGAAATTAATTGAGTCCCCAGAATTCTCGGATATGGGGGCTTCTTATCGATATCTCAAACAATTTTTAGCCATTGTTTTACAACAAGGCTTTCCTTTTTCAAAAAAGAATTAAATTTTTACTCTATGCGGTATGCGGTGCGGGCCTCAATCAATTTCAGTCTCTGAAAAACTGGTCACGCGTCAAGCCTTTTTGCGAGGCACTCCGCAACTCCGCATTGGCCCCCCCCACTATCCTATTAGGTTAGGAGGAGTCTAATAATTAACAACCTAAGAAAAAGTAGTTGCCGATCCCCACTTGTGGCTTAGACACCCGCTACTCGCCGTTGACTCCTCACTCAACCATTTCTTCATAGTGTTTTTTGATTCCCCGGTAGTTTGTGCCCCGGTTCCAATCCACAACGGAAAGATTGTGGATTGGAACGAATCCGAAACTAGCGGAAATGAGCGAAAGCTTTGTTAGCTTCCGCGACTTTATGAGTCTCCTCTTTCTTCCGTATCGCACTACCGGAATTCCTGGCGGCATCCATTGATTCATCACTCGATCTTAAAGCCATACTTCGACCTGAGCGTTTTCGACACGCAATTAATGACCACCGGATAGCCAAAGCTTTTCCCTCTGCCGGTACTACTTCAACGGGAACTCGATAAGTTGATCCACCTACACGTTTGGTTTCTGTCACTACATCGGGAGTTACCCCGCGCACCGCCTGTCGCAGAACAGACAGTGGGTTCCTATTTGTCTTTTACCTAATCCGCTTCATAGCCTGATAAAAAATCTGATAAGCCAGTGATTTCTTGCCATTTTTCAGGATACGATCAACTAGCATATTTACTAATCGATTACGATAAATTGGATCTGATTCGATATTTTTCTTTCTGTTCACTACACTGCTCCGATGTAACACGAGTTTACAAATATAAATATGTCAGATTTCAATCAATTCTTTTATTTCAATGGTATCTCAAGCTACTATTTTGGCTTCTTCACTCCATATTGTAGGGTGGATCCACCGGTTAGTCGAGGATCTCCCTCCAAACTGCACGTGCGACTTTCGTCGAATACAGCTTTCCACATGATTGAATAGAAACTATTCAAATGATTTTGAACCATTTATTTTTTAGGATGCAAATCATATTTACTCATCGCACATTGAGTATCCGTTTTCTCCTATTCCACGGGTAAAAGAAGTCGAAGTCTAGATATAAAAGAAGAAAATCTTGCAATTCAGTTATCTTACTAGGAATGTCCGTAGGTTTATCAATCCAATCAGTAGGTGTGCATAAAGCCTTCACCGAATCTCCGTAGTCGTAATCTAAACCTGTTCCAAGAGGAAAAGAGGTCCTAAGATTTTCTAGGTGAGAGTCCAGGTAAAACTCAACTTACTGGAATAGAACACCTTAGACACCAAGTTGTTTCATACAAATAGATAGATAATAATTAATCTCTATCAATCTCTGTAGTAGCAGGCTTCAGTCCCCTGGCAATGCTGGGTCGGCTACACATTTAACATATCAGAACAACTGATACGGAATCATTGCGATGATACAAGTTGTGACAATGTTCTGCAACGCACTAGGACGCCCTTTTTTACGATCCTTCACCCCTACAGCATCTAAGGTTCCTCTAACAATGTGATACCTAACACCGGGTAGGTCTTTGACCCTTC